GATTCGCGTGAGACAAGGTAATCATGAAACCTTGACCAATGTACCTGGCAGCTCGTAGTGTTTGTTGACTAGAATTTAAGAACTCAGTTAGCATAGGGAACATATCGAATATCTATAAATAAATTTATACTTGTTTCTTTCTCTTGTTTGATATAAGTTGTGAATAGGGAATTCTTTTACAGTGAAAGAAGTTGGGACGAAGTTGTTAATAATAAATTACCTAGAGAAATAGGTAAAAGAAATTTCCATCCAAGATTTAAAAGTTGGTCTATTCTCAGTCTCGGTAAAGTCCATCTTGTTGCAATGGAAATGAACAAGAACAAATAAGTTTTAGCTAATGTAATAAAGATATCGATTATTGTTCCAAAAACCTTACTTTTTTTTTTAATGTCAAAAATCTCAGGAACGAATATGTATGGAATAGAAAGATTCCAACCCCCAAAATAAAGAACTGTTACAAATAATGAAGAAACAAGTAGATTTAGATACGAAGCAACGTAAAATAAACCAAATTTTATACCTGAATATTCGGTTTGATAACCTGCTACTAATTCTTCTTCTGCTTCTGGTAAATCAAAGGGTAATCTCTCACACTCGGCTAGAGAAGAAATTAGAAAAACTATAAAACCTATAGGTTGCCGCCACAAATTCCACCCCCAAAAACCATATTTTGACTGCGCTTCAACTATATCAACTGTACTTGAACTATTAGATAATCATAGTCGACGATAACATAACTGCTTCTGTCGCTATTCCAAAACCGTACATGAGATTTTCACCTCATACGGCTCCTCATAGGTCACAAATAAATCTAAGGACCTTTCAACATTATTTTGATGTGGTTGTAAGATCGATATAGAATCAAACGCTTATTCTAAGGTCTCGAATTAGACCAATGAAATTCTGTCTGCTAGATTTAGAATAAATAAAGTGCTTCTGAATTGATCTCATCTTTTAAGAATTTTCATTTTTCTTTGTTGATTAAAAACTTTATCCTTGAATAAAAAAAATACTTTTTAGACGAATATCGCATAGATATCTCAACCTATCATTTTCGATTACAAAAAAGAATTAGCCATTGCATTATATAATAAGAATTCTATCTTTCTAAGTAAGATAGGTATGAATAAAAAAAAGATCTCTTTTTGCAATTCTAGTCTTTCTATTTTATTTCGTTCCTATTCTCCTTTCTCAAAAAAAGGGACATTATCCAAAGTAAAAGATTTCTTCGTTCTTGATAGTTATTTACTTAATCGGTGGATAGGAACATACTCTGGATCGAAATTGTGGGAGGTACTTCTTAATCATTTCTACCAACTTAAAGCCCCAACTAAAATTCCTTTTCTATAAAGAAATGTCCTGTTGGATAATTTCCAGAATCTCTATTATTAATCCTTTGTGTATCTTCGTCTTCCTAACCATCCACTCGTTTTGTTTGAATCTCCCATTAGGGTAATAGAGCTATGTTAATAGATGGCAAAAACCCCATAAGTTGATCTTTTGAACCCGCTTCAAGTCATGATGACTAATCAACCAATCTTGGGGTAAACAGTCTCGACTGCTTATGTCTTTACTTTCACTTAATTCTTGTACATAGGAAATGAGAATTCCTTTAACAGCAAATCTTTCAGCCGTTTTATCTCACTCATATAACTATCTGGTTTAGTTTATCAACCCCAATTATGAATAAAAATATATATATTCAGCTCATTTAACTTTCTTGCTATAAATAGGGGAAATTTTATGTCTCACTGAATCACACGTAGAGATATTGATAATACACATAGAGTTAATGGTATTTCATAACTAATTGATTGAGCAGCAGCCCTTAATCCACCTAAAAAGGAATATTTATTATTTGATCCATATCCCGACATAAGAAGTCCAACGGGAGCAAGACTTGAAACGGCGATCCATAAAAAAACACCAATACTAAGATCGGCTAGAATAAGTCGATAACTAAAAGGAATTACTGAATAACTTAGTAAAATGGATATGACCGCTATCGATGGCCCGATACTAAATAAACGAGTATCTCCTCGAGATGGAAGAAGATTCTCTTTGAAAAGTAGTTTTGTACCATCTGCTAGAGCTTGAAGAATTCCTAAAGGCCCGGCGTATTCAGGTCCAATACGTTGTTGTATTCCTGCAGATATTTCTCTTTCTAACCAAACAATTACTAATACACCTAGTGTGATTCCTAATACAAGAGTAAAAATAGGGACAAGCATCCATATGATCCCATAGACCTCTTTTAAGGATTCCAATTTGTAAAAAGAATTGATAGCTTGTATTTCAGTTGTATCAATTATCATTTCAACGATCAACTTCTCCCATAATGATATCTATGCTACCTAGTATTGTCATAATATCAGCCAATTTCATTCTTTTAACTAACTGAGGAAGAATTTGCAAGTTGATAAAACCCGGTGGTCGAATTTTCCATCTCCAAGGAAAAACACTCTGATCTCCTATCATAAAAATTCCTAATTCGCCCTTTGGCGCTTCGACTCTTACGTAAAGTTCTTGCTTCGACAATTCAAAAGTTGGAGAAGGTTTTTTACTAATAAATCGATATTGAAAATCATTCCACTCGGGGTTTTTTATTCTATCAAAGCGTCGGATTTCTAAATTCTCATAGGGTCCCCCTGGAATTCCTTCCAGAGCCTGTTGGATAATTTTTATGGATTCTGCCATTTCACTGATTCGTACTAAATAACGCGCTAATGAATCCCCTTCTTTTTGCCATTGAACCTCCCAATCAAATTCGTCGTAACACTCATAACGATCAACTTTACGAAGATCCCATTGTGTTCCAGAAGCTCGTAGCATTGGTCCTGATAAACCCCAATTTAGTGCTTCTTCTGCGCCAATAATGCCTACGCCTTCAACTCGTTCTAAAAAAATAGGATTCCGTGTAATAAGCTTTTGATATTCAGCAACCCCGGTTAAAAAATAATCGCAGAAATCCAAACATTTATCTATCCAGCCATGAGGTAGATCAGCAGCTACTCCTCCGATACGAAAGTAATTATGCATCATGCGCATACCGGTGGCAGCTTCGAATAGGTCATATATCAATTCTCGTTCTCGAAAAATATAGAAGAAAGGAGTCTGTGCCCCAATATCTGCCATAAAAGGGCCAAGCCATAACAAATGAGAAGCGATACGACTCAACTCCAACATAATAGCTCTGATATAGCTAGCCCTTTGAGGTACTTGAATATTGCCTAGCTGTTCCGGTCCATTTACAGTTATTGCTTCTGTGAACATAGTAGCTAAATAATCCCAACGCGTTACATAAGGCAAATATTGTATAATTGTTCGATTTTCCGCAATTTTCTCCATTCCTCTATGTAAATAACCCAATATTGGTTCACAGTCAATAACATCTTCACCATCGAGAGTAACTATCAGTCGAAGAACACCATGCATTGATGGGTGGTGAGGGCCCATATTGACTATCATGAGGTCTTTTCTTGTAGTTGACGCAATCATAAGTTTTTTCCCAAGTCATTATTCCATGTGTTGCTGAAAGTAAAAAGAAGTTCGTCAAAATTGAAATGAATAAGTTTAAACGGTATCACACTTCAGATTAACGAGCTTTTATTTCTCGAATATCCAACTCACTAATTAATTCTTTATAACGCCCTATATTCTTTTTTGACAAATAAGCCAGCAGCCGTTGCCGTTTTCCCAAAATTTTTCGCAAACCTCTCTGAGATGAAGAGTCTTTTTTGTGCAATTCCAAATGTGAAGTAAGTCTCCTTATTTTAGTGGTGAAACTGAATACTTGAAATTCAACAGACCCTCTGTTTTCTTCGTTTTCTTTTTGAGAAATAATCGAAATGAATGAATTTTTGACCATAAAAAAACAACCTTTGCCCCCCTTTTTTTTTTACATATATGGATTTTACTAATCAGTAATAATAATGCCATTCATTTTAATGCGGTATATACCAATAATATAATTTATGAACTCCTACTTTTCTGAAGTCAAATCAATCAATCCAATTAAAAATTGGATTTAGATAGGGGATAGAAAAGGATTGGTACATTTTCGCATCGAAGAATTTAGACCTAAAATGAAGCAGGTTCTGTTGATTTCTTTCGCGAGCTAAGTAAGACAAATTTCGTATTGGCTATTCGAATGAAATTTAAGACATGTGATGTGTGTATTTGGTTGCTTTCATATACCCTATAAGCATATAGTGCTTAAGTGTATTATCCACGAATTTTCAATCGTGGATACATCTGTATTCTTAACATACAAAAATGACTGCCATTGTTGGTATCAAACCAAGAACGATTCATACAAGCTAAATCTTCTAATCGATAATTAGGCCAAAGAAAAAGCTTTAATTTAATTAAGTGATTTTTCTCTCTATCCCGATATTTATTATCAACCAAAGCTTGGTTGCTGTTTTTTACGTTCTTCTCGTTCCAAAATACTGAATTTCTATCTACATCATTCCTACTCTTTAAATTGAAACAAATTAGAATTCTCAATTTTCTACGACGTCTAAACGATAAAATATTTTCAGGAACAAGCAAATCTAAATGAGGTTTGTGTCTATTTCCAGTTATTCTTTGATGTGTTGAACTAGCTTCATCAAAATTATTCTTAGAAACATATCTTTGTTCTTGGTATTTTTGATTAGTCTGGTGCTTACTCTTATGAAATAACGAAATACCTATGATTTGATACATAATCAATTGTCCACCGTCGTTTCCAGGCAAACGAATGGGTTCTATAATCAATACTCCCTTTTTCATCAATTCTGTAAGAGTTAAATTCTTCTGAATCAACATTATATCCAAACTCATTTCTCTCTTTTGAATTGAGGATATAATAATTTTTCTTGGATCTATCAGTCTAAGGAGGAGACAATATACCTTGATATTATTGATCATTTTTTGATTCAAAGTATCGTCCCATCTCAATTGAAAAAGCAAATAACGTTTCAGGAAGAAATCTAGTTCTGCTTCTGTATTACTTTTGTATTGTTTTTGCTTTGTCCCTTTTTTGATGTCTGATCTTGCATAATTTTCTTCAATTTCGTTTTGTTGTGAAAGAATGGAGCCAAGATATCCTTGGCCTGTGGGTTCTTTTTGTTCTTTATTTCGATTATTTTTAGTTGATGGCATCAAAAGACTTCGTTTTTGCTTTTCATTGATCTTTTTATTTTCACTACTATTTTTGTTTCTATTCAAATTTAAAAGAAGTAATTTACTTGGTATAAACCAAGGTTTTGTTTTATATGAATTATAAAGTAACACAAATTCTGGGAAGAACCAAAGTTCCAGATTTGATATGGGACGCTTTAACATTTTTTCATTCATTCCCATCCAATCAAAAAATACTTTGTGGGAGTTTGGTGGATTGATTTCTGGAATACTAAGATAAAAAGGATCTTTTTTATTAATTTTAATTATTTGAAAATTTTTAGTACCAATCTGAATATCTTGATTTCTATTAGTATCGATCGCGATCCAGGTTTCAATATCTACCCTTGGTGTAAGAGAAAAATTGATAATTTTCCAATCAAAATATTTTCTATCGGCAGTTTTTTCCATAGATAGAATATCGACCTTTCCTAGAAAATTATTGATATAAATGCTCCTCGGCATATTGAAAAGTGTGTCTTTATGTGTGTTATAAGAAATCTCTTGGTTCTTATTTCCTTGAAACGGAGATCTAGAAAAAAAGCATTCCGTTTTCTTTTTATTTTCATAATCATAATTAATAAATTTATATGATAAAAGATCATATCTATAGTATTTTTGAAAATTCTCTTTTTTATTCAATTTATTCGCTAATGGATAGACTTGAATTTTTTGTTGTTTTTTGGAATCAATTAATTCGGTTTTTTCATATGAATGCCATTTGCTTAAATTTTCCTTTTTCGTCATACGACACTGATGAACCCTATTTCGCCACTTTTCTGGTATTAATCTAGACCATCTGATATGAGGCAAATCATATTGATTATACCCTTTCAACCAGCCTTTCCATTGATTCATTTTATAACTCGAAAGTTTTTTATCTTCTAATTTCGAATAAAACATCTCTTGTATTTGAAAAGAATCCTTTATTTCAGGTTTAAGAAAAAAACGGATTCCTTGATATTGAAGAATAGATCTTAATTTAGATGAGTTACTAATTTGGATTTTTGATAATTTGTAAAATACATATGCTTGTGACATGTAGGATAAGTCATAAAAAAAATGTGAATTTTTTTTACTAATACTATCAAGTGACTTTTTTATAGTCGACATAAACAGAATTGTATTTTTCTTTGTTTTATTAATTTTTTCTTGCTTTCTTTCATTATTGGAAATGAAATTCTCAATAATTTTTTTTGTTGATTTAAGAAAAAGTTCTGTATTCATTCTGGGAATATTAATGATAGATAAAAACATTTCTGTGTATATTCTTTCAATGAAGAAGTTAAAAAAGGGGAGTAATTTATAAATTAATCGAGCATTTCTTCTTTTTAATATTTTCAATTTTGCTAATCTTTTAGCATTATAACTTGTTTTGTTAGGACTAATATTATTTATTCTTGTAGTTACTTTTTTTTTCTCTTTTGTAATTCTTTCTATTTGATTTCGAATTCTACTTGTTCTATCAGTCAGATCCTTCATCTTTTTTTCTGTCAATGAAGAAATTGGCCGATTGGTAGATGCAATTTGACTAATGGATTTGTGAATTATCTGATTGCTGATTATGGAATCTTTTTCTTCTTTATTTTTATTTTCCCTCGATTCATATACTTCTACTTCTCTTAATTGAAATAATAGAATTGGATTTACTTTTGAAAGTTTTTTTATTATTTTTTTTATAAAACTAACACTTTTGATAATCCATTTTTTTGTTTCTTTTGAAGCTTTTCGAAGCGATTTTGTTTTTCCTTTGAAAACTATTAGAACTAGAAAATACTTCTTTTTTAATTTTACAATTTGTTTTTCGAGTTCCTTAAAAATTGGTTTAAAAAAGGAAGGTCGTTTTCGGGGTGAACCAAAAGGAAATTCAGCTTCCATTCCCCAAACTGTTAAAAAATAAAAATCATCTTTTTCTTTTTTCTTTTTCATTATTAAATCTTTCTGAGAATATCGTAGTTTCGATTTATGCCAAGGTTTTAGACAGAAAGGAAATAATATTTTTATCTGAATACCGTCTGTCAACCAATTTTTCGGAAATTCTGTTTCCGATAATGGAACACCATTATAAGTACATTTAACATACATCTCTCTATTCCAGTCCTGTAAATCCTCAGACCATTCAGGAAGTTGCAATAGGAATATACGTCCAATATTTTTCGCGATTATGAATGAAGGGAATAGAATATATTTTCTAAAAATGGATTGAGTTAGTAACATGCAACCTCTTATTACTTGCGTAAATGGTATGGTATCCCAGGCCTCTGCTATCTCTATTCGCGCTTTCTCCTTTCTTTTGTTCTCCTCGTTTTTTTCTTTTATTTTTGTTTGCTCTTC